CATCTAAACATCTTATTTCCTCTATGAGGAAAAAAGAAAATTGAGGAACCCGCGAATATCGGCAAAACAACAAGTATTGTTAACCAAGGAAAATAACTCGTAATAAAGACAAGATATGTTTTGACCAGAAAAACCCGTGCTCGAAATAATAAATTTTATCGAGTACGGGCTTTTGTCGGTAAAGAGGAATCAAATGATTCAAGTGGAGTTTTTTGTAACGTATCAATAAGATAGACCCATGCTGCGAGTTGTTTCATGCCATAAATAAACACGGACACTCAAAAAATCTGTTGGGCAGGCGGATTCACATCTCTTACAACCTACACAGTCCTCGGTTCTTGGTGCGGAAGCAATTTGTTTAGCTTTACATCCGTCCCAAGGTATCATTTCCAATACATCTGTGGGGCAGGCTCGTACACATTGAGTACACCCTATACATGTATCATAAATTTTTACTGAATGTGACATTGGATCTATAAATTCCAGTTTTGAGCATAAAAAATTTTCGATCTGGTAAAATAAAATTAGTAGTAAATGAATCATACATTTATATTGTAGACACCAGACGAAGCAGTGGTTTATCAAAATTTTAAGAATCAATATATTTCTAAATCTGTTCATGAGAAAAGTCCAAGAGACTTTGATTTCTTTTTAAACAACCATGATCATGCGAGTTGCACATGTGAATTAAAATTGACCAACAAATTGGTCAATAGTAAATTAATTCAATATTCAATATATATATATATATATTTAGTATATATTTTATATTTATATATTTATAATAATAATATATATATTTATATATTTATAATAATAATATAATAATAATAATAAAAAATATAATAAAAATAAAAAAAAACAAAAAAAAAATTAAAATAATAAAATTATAAATTATAATAAATAATAAAATAATATAATAAATAATAAAATAAAAAATAAATATAAAATGTAAATTAAGTATATTAATTATTATATAAGATATTATATAATAATATTATAATATAATTATAAAATTATAATATTATAATATTAATATTATAATATAATTATAATAAAATGATATAATAATATGATAAAATAATATGATAATTATAATAAAATTATTAATAATAATATATTAATTCTAATAACTAATAAAATTAGATTAGAATAACTAATAAAATTAGATTAGAATAAATTTAATATTTTTTTTTTTTTATTTTAATAATATATTATTAAATATTTAATAATATATATAATAATAGAATATCTAATAGATTAATATTCCATGTGATATTATGTATCTTATGATCATAACTAATTATTCAACAAATTCGATTGATTGATACGAGTTGATTTTCTGTTACGATGGATTGATGAAACAATAGCTAGCCCAATAGCTGCTTCAGCAGCCGCAACAGCTATAACAAAGATTGAGAAAATGTCGCCTTTTAATTGGCGACTATCAAATATATCAGAAAATGTTACGAGATTGATATTAACCGAATTGAGTATAAGCTCAAGACACATAAGTGCTCTAACCATCTTTCGACTTGTGATCAATCCATAGATACCGATAGAGAATAAATAGACACTCAAAAAAAGTACATGCTCGAACATCATTGACTAACTCCTTATCAATCTCGATTCATTTCAATATGAACAACAATTCAACCGATTCGATTGATTAGAATAGAACGATTACAGAATAAAAGAAGGTATTTGCAATAGATAGGTTTAATTAAAAACCTTATAAAAACCTTAAACCCTTCCATTTATTTTATTTATTTAGAATTTATAAATCTTAGAATTAAATTCTAAGTATTTATTATTGACGAGCCATAGTAATTGCACCTATCAAGGAAACTAAAAGAATTATGGAAATGAGTTCAAACGGAAGATAAAAATCTGTTGATAAATGAATCCCAATTTGTTGAATGTTACTTATTAGGTCCTGTTCTATAATCTGGCTTGATCTTGTAGTCCAAAAAATTCCGTACCATGACGTATCTGGGATAATAGTAATTAGTGAAAAAAGAATACTTGTACAAACTAGTGAAGTGACCCCATCTCCAATGGTCCAAAAATAGGAATCATTGGAATATTCTGAACCATTCATGAACATTACAGCAAATATGATTAAGACATTTATGGCTCCAACATAAATAAGGAGCTGTGCGGCAGCTACAAAATAGGAATTCGATAGAATATAGAATAAGGATATACAAACAAGAACCAATCCCAACGAAAAGGCAGAAAAAATGGGATTGGTAAGTAATACTACTCCCAGACCTCCTAATACAAGAACTGATCCAAAAAATACTACAAGAATATCATGTATTGGTCCAGGTAAATCCATTATTAAAATGATAAATTAATAAATAAGTCGAAATATTTCATGACCTTACTGAATGGTCCAGGAAAGGAAAAGGGGTAACCCCCTTTTTTTATTGTATATGATACATTCCTAATTGAATTAAAACTTTTTTATATGGATTAATGTAGATATAGATAAAATTATCGAGAAAAGAGTAATGAGGATTGTATATTTCGAAATCATCACGAAAAATATATTCTCAGTTTAAATCAAAGAATAATTCTCAACAATCAATAATTATTAGTTATTATTTGTAGTTACTGACCAAACAAAATAAAAAAAGCTTGGGTCTTTTATATCAAAACAAAATCTTAGTAATTGGTAATCGTTCTTGAATTAAAGGGTTTATCTTTGTCTATTTTGATTTGAGTCGAATTCATAACTGTTTGAATTGTGTAATCTCCAATTATTGACATTGGTAGCCGACCCAAAGCAATTTGATTATAATTCAATTCGTGACGATCAGAAGTAGAAAGTTCATATTCTTCAGTCATTGATAAACAGTTTGTTGGACAATACTCGACACAATTACCACAAAATATACAGACCCCAAAATCAATACTATAATTAAGCAATTGTTTTTTTTTAATATCTCTTTCAAATCTCCAATCAACAACGGGTAGATCTATCGGGCATACACGAACACATACTTCACAAGCAATACATTTATCAAATTCAAAGTGGATTCGACCACGGAAACGCTCTGATGTGATCGATTTTTCATAAGGATATTGAATAGTTATAGGTAAACGATTTGTGTGGGATAAGGTAATTACGAAACTTTGACCAATATACCTTGCAGCTCGTATTGTTTGTTGACTATAATTCATGAACCCAGTCACCATAGAGAACATATTGTAAATATCCAGGAATAAATTGATGTTTCTTTCTCTTGTTTGAAAGAGGTTATGAATCTGGAATATCGTTATCGTATTTTCTTATTTTATTTATAGTGAAACAAGTTGGGAAGAAGTTGTCAATAATAGATTACCTAAAGAAATAGGTAAAAGAAATTTCCATCCAAGATTTAATAGTTGGTCCATTCTTATCCTAGGCAAAGTCCATCTTGTTGTGATAGGAATGAACAGAAACAAATAAGCTTTAGCTAATGTAATAAAGATACCAATTGTCATTCCAAAAACTCCGGCCATTTTATTTATTCCGAAAAGTTCAGGAATAGATATGTACGGAATAGAAAAATTCCACCCACCTAAGTAAAGAACTGTTACAAATAATGAAGAAAGTAATAGATTTAGGTAAGAAGCAATATAAAATAAACCAAATTTGATACCTGAATATTCGGTTTGATAACCTGCTACTAATTCCTCCTCTGCTTCCGGTAAATCAAACGGCAATCTCTCACATTCGGCTAGAGAAGAAATTAGAAAAACAATAAACCCTATAGGTTGACGCCACAGATTCCACCCCCAAAAACCATATTTTGACTGTGCTTCAACTATATCAACTGTACTTGAACTATTAGATAATCATAGTCGATAATAACATCACTGTTCCCATCGCTATTACAAAACCGTACATGAAACTTCAACTTCATACGGCTCCTCTATGGCCACAAATAAATGTAAGGACTGGTTCGGTATTTTCCTCCTCTTTGGAGGATAGATCGAATAAAGATACATCGGAGAGTCCCAAATTAGACCAATGGAATTCTGTCTGCTAGAATAAGAAAAAAAGTGCTTTCGAATTGATCTCATCCTTATAATGATAATTTTTCTTTGTTCGGTAATAATTTAATCTTTCAATAAAATATTCGTTATCAATATATATATATAGGCATTAGTTCATGAATCATGATAAGAATTCCATATGTATGAATACGGATATAGGAAAGAAAGAATAAATAAAGATCTTTTTTTTTTTTTTTATAAAAATTTTTATTCATTCATTCGATTATTGCATTCCATTTCTTTTGTTCTTGTTCTTCTGTCTCAGAAGAAGGTATTTAATTTAGAAAAAAAAAAAATAAAGGATTAATTCGTTCTTGATAGTCATTTCTTTAATCAGTGAATAGGAGCATACTCGAGATCGGAATCGTAGGGAGGTACTTCTTGATCATTTCTACCAACTTAAAGCCCTTATTATGATTCGTTTTATGCAGAAATATCTCTTTTTTTGATACCTTACATTATCCCCATTACTAATCCTTTGTGTACCTTGGTGTTCCTAACTGTCCACCGATTTTTGATTGATCCCCGGTATGTTAATACATACAAGGCAGTAGTGGAAACTCCATATAGTTGATCTTTTGCACCCGCTTCAAGATATGATGACTAATCAAAGAATCTCAATCTTGGGGTAAACAGTTTACGCTGCTTATGTTTACTTTAACTTCATTCTTGTACATAGGGAATGAGATTTTCTCTTCTTACTACAAATTTATAAGCTGTTTTGTTTCACTCATATAACTATCTGGTTTAACTCATCGATGAATAAAAAAAAATATCTATTCAATACATTCAACCTCTTTTCTATATTTATTTCTAGGAAAGAGGTAAAAGTTCATGTTCCAACGAATCACACGTAGAGATATTGATAACACACATAGAGTTAATGGTATTTCATAACTAATAGATTGAGCAGCAGCTCGTAGACCACCTGAAAAAGAATATTTATTATTCGATCCATATCCTGACATAAGAAGCCCAATAGGGGCAATACTTGAAATGGTGATCCATAAAAAAACACCTATACTGAGATCACCTAAAACAAGGCGGTACCCAAAAGGAATTACTAAATAACTTAGTAGAATTGATATGACCGCTATAGACGGTCCGACACTAAATAAACGAATATCCCCTCTAGATGGGAGTAGGTTCTCCTTAAAAAGTAATTTAGTCCCATCTGCTAGAGCTTGAAGAATTCCCAACGGACCAGCATATTCAGGCCCAATACGTTGTTGTATCGTTGCAGATATTTCTCTTTCTAACCACACAATTACTAGTACCCCTATTATGATTCCAAATATAAGGGTAAAAATGGATACAAACATCCATATGAGTCCATAGATTTCTTTTATGGATTCCAATGTAGAAAAAGAATTGATAGCTTGTACTTCTGTCGTATCAATTATCATTTCAACGATCAACTTCTCCCATAATGATATCTATACTACCTAATATCGTCATGATATCAGCCAATTTCATTCTTTTAACTAGCTGAGGAAGAATTTGCAAATTGATGAAACCGGGTGGACGAATTTTCCATCTCCAGGGGAAAATGCTATTATCCCCTATCAAATAAATTCCTAATTCTCCTTTTGGGGCTTCTACTCTGACATAAAGTTCTTGTTTCGACAATTCAAAATTGGGTGAAGGTTTTTTACTAATAAATCTATATTCAAAATCATTCCATTCGGAATTTTTTGCTCTATCAAAGCGTCGGACTTCTAAATTCTCATAGGGCCCTCCAGGAATTCCTTCTAGAGCCTGTTGAATAATTTTTATAGATTCCCCCATTTCACCTATTCGTACTAAATAACGAGCTAATGAATCTCCTTCTTTTTGCCATTGAACTTCCCAATCGAATTCATTGTAACACTCATAATGATCAACCTTACGAAGATCCCATTGGATTCCAGAAGCTCGTAACATTGGTCCTGATAAACCCCAATTTATTGCTTCCTCTCCACCAATAATGCCCACTCTTTCAACTCGTTCCAAAAAAATGGGATTCCGTGTAATAAGTTTTTGATATTCAACAACTCCTGTTAAAGAATAATCGCAGAAATCCAAACATTTATCTATCCAGCCATGAGGTAGATCAGCAGCTACTCCTCCGATGCGGAAATAATTATGCATCATTCGCATACCTGTGGCGGCTTCGAATAAATCATATAACAATTCTCTTTCTCTGAAAATATAGAAAAAAGGAGTCTGTGCACCGATATCTGCCATAAAAGGCCCAAGCCATAACAAATGAGAAGCTATACGGCTCAGCTCCAGCATAATTACTCTGATATAACTGGCTCTCTGAGGTACTTGAACATTTTCCAATTGTTCTGGTGCATTTACCGTTATTGCCTCTGTGAACATAGTAGCTAAATAATCCCAACGTGTTACATAAGGAAGATATTGTATAATTGTTCGGTTTTCTGCTATTTTTTCCATCCCTCTGTGTAAATATCCCAATATGGGTTCACAATCAATAACATCTTCACCATCGAGAGTAACGATCAGTCGAAGAACACCATGCATTGATGGGTGTTGAGGACCCATATTGACTATCATGAGATCTTTTCTTGTAGTCGGTATAGTCATATTTTTTCTTCCTTAATTCATTATTCCACGAATTCCTCAAAACGAGGTTCATCAAAATGAAAAATCTAATAAAATAACTATTAAAAAAAAATTCAAACGATTAAATTAACGAGTTTTTGGCTCCCGAATATCCAACTGATCCATTAATTTCTTATAACGGACTCTATTTTTCTTTGACAAATAAGCCAGGAGCCGTTGACGTTTTCCCAGAATTATTCGTAGACCTCTTTGGGATAAAAAATCTCTTTTGTGCAATTCCAAATGTGAAGTAAGTCTACGTATCTTACTGGTAAAACTTAATACTTGAAATTCAACAGAACCCTTGTTTTCTTCTTTTTCTTCTTGTGAAATAACTGAGATGAATGAATTTTTGATCATAAAAAAATTTTTCTATCTTTTTTTCTTTCCCATGGATTTATTTTACTTTACCGAATCGATCAGGAAAAATAAAAATAATAATCTTTATGCCAGTTATTTTAATTTAGTACACAAAAATTTGGATTTTTTCCTATTTTCTACATTCATGGAAGAGAATGATTTCTTTGTACCTAAAAAGATTCTGCCGATTTCGTCCTAGATCCAATTGAGTTAATACGCCATTAGATCCGTGTCATGTACCAGAATGTAATACAGCGTATATGTATATCTTTCGGCTTTCATCTACCGAAAAATATCACAGATATATAGGAAATATACTATTAACAAATTATGAATCGTGGATACATATATATCCTTGACATACTGAAATGATTGCCATTATTGGTATTAAACCAATAGCGATTCATACAAGCTAAATCTTCTAATCGGTAATTGGGGCAAAAAAACAATTTGCATTTAATGAATTTATTAGTATTAAAATGCTTGTCCTCATTCAAAAATTTTCCGGAGTTTCTTATGTTGTTTTCATTGCAAAATACTAGATTTCTATCCAGAAAATTCCAATTACGAGAATTAAAACAAATTAGAATTCTAAATTCTCTACGACGTCTAGGAGATATAATATTTTCAGGAAAAAAGAAATCATAATTACTTTTGTCTCCATCCACAAGCATATTGCCGTGTCTTGCAACAGATTTATCAAAATTCTTCTTATCAATATATCTTTTTTTTATGCATTTTCTCTTAGTTTGGTGCTTAATTTTATCGATCAATGAAATACCTAGGGTTTGATATATAATAAATTTTCCATCCCTTTTTCTAGATAAACGAATCGGTTCGATAATCAATACTCCCCTTTTTATCAATTCTGTAAGAGCTAGATCTTTCTGAATTAGCATTACATCCAGATACATTTCTCCTCTTTGAATCGAGGATATAGCAATTTTCCTTGGATTTATCAGTCTAAGTAGGAGACAATATACCTTGATATTATTGATCATTCTTTGATTCAAGGAGTCATCCCATCTTAATTGAAAAAGGAAATATTTTTTCAGGAAGAAATCTAGTTCTGCTTCCTTCTTTTTCTTGGATTGTTTTTTCTTTTTACCTTTTTTAATGTCTGATCCCGCGTAATTGTCTTCAACATTTTTTTTTTTGTTTTTTTTTCGTAGATCTGATTCAAGATTTTCTTGTCCCTGTTGTTCGTTTTTTTTTTTTTCTTGGTTGGAATTTTCTAATTTAAGATATTCTTTTTGATTAGATGATATCTGAAGATTTTTTTTTTTATTTTTATTTATGTTGATACTTTTTTTTTGACTAATATTTTCATAGAAATAAAAATTAAAAAGAAGCAATTTGATTGGTATGATCCATGGTTTAATCTTATATACATTAAAAAGTGGCACAAATTCTGGGAAGAACCGGGGTTCTATATTTGATATGGTACGATAAACCTTTTCTTGATTCATTCCCATCCAATCAAAAAAGTGTTTTTTTTGATGGGATGGTTTAATTCCTTGATTAATTGTAAGAGAAAAAATATCTTTTTTTTTCAATTTTTTAATAATTTTGTTTTCAGTCTTAGTATTTTTCTCAATTTTGGTGCTGATATGCGTATTGGTCCAGGTCTCAATGTCGATATTTTTTCTAAGACAAATATGGAGAATTCTACAATCAAAATATTTTCTATCCAGATTTTTATGTGTAGCAATAATATATTCCTTTTCTAGATAATTTCTAATAGCTATACTTACCAATACATAAAATGATTCGGGTTTCAGTGTATTGAAATTGTATGTAATTTCTTGGTCTCCTTTTGCTTGTAATGTTGATTCAAAAATATATGAGTATGAGTCCTTCCTATTCCCATAATTCATATATTTATGTGATAAAAGATAATATCTGTAGTGTTTTTTAAATTTTTCTTTTTGACTCGTCAATGAATCCACTGCCACCGCATAGTAATTTTGTTTCATGTAATGAATTAATTGGTTTTTTTCTTTTTTATGTGAATCAAATTTAATTGAGTTTTTATTTTGAATCGTAGAACGTTGGTTGATTCTATTTCGCCATTTTTGAGGTACTAATCGAGACCATTTTATCTGAGATAAATTGTATTGATAATGGCCCTTTAACCAGTTTTTCCATTCATTTTTTCCAGACTTATAAATTTTCTTTTGCTTTGATTTGGAATCAAATATTCCTCGTGTCATACAATAATCCTTGATTTTATCCTTAATAAAAGAATGGGTCCTGGGATATTGAAGTACAGATCTCAAGTGATACTTGTTAGGTAATTGGGTTTGTGATACTTTGTAAAATACATATGTTTGGGACAAGGGGGATAAATCATAATTATAATAATAAATATTTGAATAATAATAAATATTTGAATTATTATTATTGATATTAGTATTATAAAACGATTTTTTTATAGTTGAAATAAAGTTCATTGTATTTTGATCTGTTTCATCAATTCCTTCTCGATTTGTTTCATCGTTGTAAATCGATTTTGCGATAATTTTTTTTGTTGATTCAAAGAAAAATTGTGCATTGATCTTAAAAATAGTAATCATACGTAGAAAGATATCTATGTATATTTTTTCAATGAATGATTTCATAAAAAAATTTAATTTACGTATAAATCGGATCTTTTTTCTTTTAAATATCTGCAAAATATGTTTCTTTGATTCCGATTTTTTATCATCACAAGTTAGAACTATTTTTTTCTTGTCTTTTGTGATTCGTTCTAATTCTATTTGATTCCTGATTATGACTGTCCTATCAGCAAGATCTTTTATTTTTTTTTCTATGAGTGAGTAATTTGCCCAATTCATGGATCGAATTCGAATGGTTGATTCGTGAATAATCTTATTATTTATTTTAGAATCTCTTACATTTTCATTCGGTTTATATATTTTTACCTTCCTCAATTCAAATAAGAAAATGGGGTTTATTTTTTCAAGTTCCTTCATTTTTTGCTTTATAACTAGAACTATTTTGATAACCCATCTTTTTTTTTCTTTAAAAACTTTTAGAACGAAAAAAAAATTCTTTTTTACTTTTCTAATTATTTTTCTAATTATTTTTTGGAGTTCTTTATAAATGGGTTCAAAAAAAGAAGGTCGTTTTCGGGGAGAACCAAAAGGAACTTCTGCTTCCATTCCCCAAATTGTTAAAAAACAAAAATTTGATTTTTTTCCTTTTTTTTTCATTGGATTTCTATGATGAGATCGTATTTTAGATCTTCGCCAAGGTTTAAGAAAGAAAGGAAATAGAATCTTTATCTGAATACCGTCTGTTAACCAATCTTTTGGAAATTCTGTTTCCGATAATTGAACACCATTATAGGTGCATTTAACATGCATTTCTCTATTCCATTCCTTCAAATCCTCATACCACTCGGGGAATTGGAATAATAACATACGGCCAATATTTTTAGCTATTATCAATGAAGGCAATACAATGTATTTTCTAAGAAAGGATTGGGTTACTAACATCGAACCTCTTATTGCTTGAGCAAATATAATGTTATCCCAAGTTTCTGATATTGCTATACGTTCATTTTCCTCTTTTTTCTCCTCGTTTTTTTTTTTCTTTTCTTTTGTCTCTTCCTCCTCAAACTCAAAATTGGAAATTTTCAATTCCGGTTCTCTCTCGACCGAATTCCTAAAAATGAGATTCATCATTTCAGAGATATCAAAAGAAGAAAAAAAAAATGTTTTGTCTATTCGATCCAAAAAAAGTGGGGAATGCACATTTGCTTGAAACATTTCCCAAGTAACTGTTTTACGTCTTTGAGTACGCATGGATCCTTTTATTATATCCCTACGAAAATCCGATTGTTGCGAGTAGCGTATCAAAGCCACCTCTTCTGCTTGATCACTATTACTAGTATTATTCGTATTAGTAATAGAATTGGTATTATTCTCATTATCAGTATAAATTACCACACGTTTGGCTTTTCTTGAACGAATTTCATGATCTTCCGTCGATTTTTCCTCATTTTCTTCCTCCTGTTCTTCCAGAACATTAGTCAATTTATATGACCATCGAGGAACCTTTTTACTGATTTCTTCTATTCCAATAGATTCATTTCTAGTTGTTGTTTGATCATTTGGATCAATTGTAATTATATCGAATACAAATTTCAAAGATTTTGCTTGACTTTCTGAATCAATTTTTCGTTGTTCTGCCAATGCCAATAAAGAACAGTTTTTCAAAGAAAAATTGGGTGTGAATTCAAAAGAAAATGAAGTTAAGAAATTACCAATATAATTAAAAAATGATTTGCCACCATCAAGCGAATTCTTTTGATGTTCAAATTCTCGGAAATTATTAGAAAGTAGCTCATGGATCTTATTTATCCAAAGACTTTTTATGGAATCTTCCATATAAGGGATTAAATTATTCATGATTGTACGTAAATCAAATTTTTTTATTGTTCCACGGCATGGTCCGCTCAATAAAGGATCATATGTTTTGGTCAAGTATTCTTGTTCATTCTCATGATTGCAATATCTAGTTCTTTTTTCGAGCATATCTAGAGAAAAAAATCCCTTTTCTTTTTTTTCTTTTTCTAGAGCTTTTATTCGACTTATTAATTCATTGCTCAAGTTGTATTTTTTTTGTTCATTGGTATAAACCCAATAATTATACAGGTCTCCATGGGATAATTTTTTTGTCGTGTACAAAGACATTTTTCGTTCTATCATTTCCGAAAAAGTCGATAAACTAGGTGGATATGTAAAAGATATTTTTTTTTTCCCATTACTTGGACATGTATAAAAAAAATATTGTGACATTTCATTTCGTACAGCATTTTCAAACCGATCATTTTTTATATATCGCAATGGACAATTCCATCGTTTATAATCGAAAAGAAAAGTCACAAGAGGTTTTTCAAACCAGAAATAAGTCTTTTCATTTTTCTCTTCTTTAAGTCTTCCCAATTCCCAATTATCTTGATACCTATCAAGATAAGAATCTTCGTAAACTGGGCTATCTTTATAGCATGTCTCTTTAAAGTGAAAGTGGAATTCCCCCTTTGTTTTTTCCTTTCCATTCACTCGGATCTCTTCCGTTTCATCTATTTTTTCCGGATCTTCCTGTTCTTCCGAACAAAGGGAAGGGTCTTCTTCGGCGGATCCCTCTTGTTCCTGTTTAGTCTCCTTCGTTTCGGAAGTTGTTTCTACATCGCTTTCTTCCTCACTTTCTCCCCTTTCTTCCATTTCTGAGGTTTCTTTCAGTTTCTTAGTGACAATAGGCGACGGCATTCTGCCTAAATAGTAGACACAGGTGATAAATAAGAGAATACTAAAGATTCGAGCCATAGAATTTCTCAATTCTGACACAAGGTACTTATTGGATCGAATAGAATGATTTTGCCGTATCCAGAATAATACCAATCCAACCCATTTCATGAATAAAATGTGACCAATTAACCAACCAACAAAACTACTTGTTACAAATAACATCTTGTTGTT